CTTAAATTATTACTTATTATTAGTTAGTTATTAGACGAGATTTTACGAAAAAAAGATTTATAGAATAAAACAAATATTTCTTTTTTTTTTTCGATGCGAATTTGACACGACATAGGAGAAAGTGCTCTTTAGCATGATATTTATAATGAAGAGGGGTTCCATCATATTCATGTATAGTGAAGTATTACCCCCGAATTTCCACAAAACAAAAAATAATTTTTTTCAATACTCAAACTCCCTATTTTATTAGTTACTAAAAAATTCTAGTGGTTGGATTTCTATGTTTATTTTAATAGGAAATAAAATATTCAAATTCAAATAAATAAAATTTGGATCGAATGACTATTCATCTATTGTATTTTCATGCAAATAGGAGGCAAGAAAAGTCTATGGAAAGATGGTGGTTTAATTCGATGTTGTTTAAGAAGGAGTTCGAATGCCGGTGTGGGCTAAATAAATCAATGGAAAGTCTTGGTTCTATTGAAAATACCAGTGAAGGTGATGAGCCGGATATAAAAGATACGACTAAAAACATTCAGAGTTGGGGGGGTTGTGACGATTCTAGTTACAGTAAGATTGATCATTTTTTCGTCGTCAAAGACATTCGGAATTTCATCCCCGATGACACTTTTTTAGTTAAGGATAGTAATGGAGACAATTATTCCATATATTTTGATATTGAAAATCAAATTTTTGAGATTGACAACAATCATTCGTTTCGGAGTGAACTAAAAAATACTTATCGGAATTCTAGTTATCTGAATAATGGATCTACGAGTGAAGATACCCACTATAATCATTACATGTATAATACTCAATATAGTTGGAATAATCATATTAATAGTTGCATTGACAGTTATCTTCAGTCTCAAATCGGGATTGAGACTTCCATTGTAAGTGGAAGTGATAATTACAGCGATAGTTACATCTATAGTTCTATTTGTGGTGAAAGTAGAAATAATAGTGAAGGAGAGGTTTCGGATATACAAACCCACGTAAAGGGGAGCGATTTTACTATAATAGAAAGTTCTAATGATCTCGATGTAACTCAAAAATATAGGCATTTGTGGGTTCAATGTGAAAATTGTTATGGATTAAATTATAAGAAATTTTTTAAATCAAAAATGAATATTTGTGAACAATGTGGATATCATTTGAAAATGAATAGTTCAGAAAGAATCGAACTTTTGATCGATCCTGGTACTTGGGATCCTATGGATGAAGACATGGCTTCTCTGGATCCCATTGAATTTCATTCGGAGGAGGAACCTTATAAAGATCGTATTGATTCTTATCAAAAGAATACAGGATTAACCGAGGCTGTTCAAACAGGCATAGGCCAACTAAACGGCATTCCCGTAGCAGTTGGGGTTATGGATTTTCAGTTTATGGGGGGTAGTATGGGATCCGTAGTCGGGGAAAAAATCACCCGTTTGATTGAATACGCTACCAAAAAGTTGCTACCTCTTATTATAGTATGTGCTTCGGGGGGGGCACGCATGCAAGAAGGAAGTTTGAGCTTGATGCAAATGGCTAAAATTTCGTCTGTTTTATATGATTATCAATCAAATAAAAAGTTATTTTATGTATCAATCCTTACATCTCCTACTACTGGCGGAGTAACAGCCAGTTTTGGTATGTTGGGTGATATCATTATTGCCGAACCCAACGCCTATATTGCATTTGCAGGTAAAAGAGTAATTGAACAAACATTGAATACAACAGTACCTGAGGGTTCACAAGCCACTGAATATTTATTCCAGAAGGGTTTATTCGACCTAATCGTACCGCGTAATCTTTTAAAAAGCGTTCTTAGTGAGTTATTTCAGTTCCACGCTTTCGTTCCTTTGAATCAAAATGAAACAGAGCACTAAGTTCAACAATTATTTGTTATTTGTAGTACATGAGTAGTTAGTTTATCGGAATCAAAGGAAATAAGAATGGAATTTTCTTTGGTGACATAAGTTCGAATTGTAGAACGAATCAAAAGTTGTGGATAATTCTTTTTTACTTATATTTCTGATTCTTAATTAAATTTTTAATTAAGATTAAGAAGTCTCTATCAAAAAAAAGATTGAATTCTTCAAATATAGGCAAACAAAACGAATTTCTTATTCTTATCTTACCTTACGTATATAATTCAAATAAAATATAAAAAATAAAGAGTTTTTTTATCTATTTCCATTTCCACAAAATCCCGTTTTAGCTAAAAATCCCTGTTGGTTCGGATTCTAACGAATCCTTCGATAATGTGTAAGGAACTCTTTCTTTATTAAATTAGCAAGAAAAGAAAAAAGTAAGATTATCATACATATCTTTCGTGTAGAATAAAAAGATTCAAAAGATAAATAAGTTCATTTATTTCCTTCTACACTCCTTGCGTTTATTCTATATATTCACTTAGATATTTAAATCATAGATATATAGATACTTAATCTATACTAAGAATTTAAAATTGAATTAAATTAATAATAAAATAAAATTAAAATTATTAATTATAATTATTATAAGATATCTTTATTTATAAATAATAATAACAGGTACAAATAATAAATCGAGGCACCCATTCTATGATAACTTTCAGCTTTCCTTCTATTTTTGTGCCTTTAGTAGGCCTAGTATTTCCGGCAATTGCAATGGCTTCTTTATCTCTTCATGTTCAAAAAAATAAGATTATTTAAATCCGACGGGACCCAATCTCTTCCATTTTTTCAAAACTTAGATTTGTATCATAGCACAGACATCTATTTAGTAGAATATGGTATAACATGTGATTTTTGTCGAACATAAAGGAAAGAACTCTTATGCCTGCAGAAACACAATATATGGTTAAATGAATTCTAGCTGTTTTCAAATCGATCACGATCGCCGGATGGCTGAAATAGAAAGTCGACGGAGCTGTATGTATAGTGGGATCATATGAAGAGTATGCTATTGTTTTAGATTTAATCAATTTGATGAATTACTCCTAAAGGTTCACATCAAACTAGTGCTAGTTGATGAGAGTTACTTCGGAAACAAAAAAAGTAAAGTCAAAAAAATTTGAAGTATTCTCTCAATTCTAATAAAATGTAATCGGATCAAGTATGAGTTTGCGATCAGAACATATATGGATAGAACTTATAACGGGGTCTCGAAAAATAAGTAATTTCTGCTGGGCCTTTATCCTTTTTGTAGGTTCATTAGGATTCTTATTGGTTGGAATTTCCAGTTATCTTGGTAGAAATTTGATATCTTTTTTTCCGTCTCAGCAAATCGTTTTTTTTCCACAAGGGATCGTCATGTCTTTCTACGGAATCGCGGGTCTCTTTATTAGCTCCTATTTGTGGTGCACAATTTCCTGGAATGTAGGCAGTGGTTATGATCGATTCGATAGAAAGGAAGGCATAGTGTGTATTTTTCGTTGGGGATTTCCTGGAAAAAATCGTCGCATATTCCTCCGATTCCTTATAAAAGATATTCAGTCCATTCGAATAGAAGTTAAAGAGGGTATTTTTGCACGCCGTGTCCTTTATATGGAAATTCGAGGCCAGGGGACCATTCCCTTAACTCGTACTGATGAAAATTTGACTCCACGAGAAATTGAACAAAAGGCTGCTGAATTAGCCTATTTCTTGCGTGTACCAATTGAATTATTTTAAGAAATGCGTGGAAAAATAGATGCTTTCTCAACAAGAGGGAAAAATGCAAGAATCTTTTTTCCTATAACATAACTTAAGTGTAAAGTTTCATCAGAAGGTTCATTCAAGCCAAAGTGGGCGAAACAACCATAAAAGGAAACTGTTTTTGTGGTTGTTTATACGTATTAAAATCCACGCAACTAAATTTAAACAAGTAACAAATCGAAATAATATATTCATCTCATATCAAACTATTTCGGTATAAAGAAATTAATCTTCTTTTTAAGTTCAATATTTGGTTGGAATTGATACAGATAAATCCTATCTTATAAATTATTTTTTTTGTCAATCGACGTTTCTTTTTCTCCTTTTTTTTTGCGTTCCTTAATGACCAATACAAAAATAACAATTAGATTTCTTAATAATGATAACTAGCCAATTTCTGTCTTGTTTTGACACTTTGATTATCGCAATCTCTTTCCCTCAATTATTTTATTCCTGACTGTGAGTAATCAGTAAATTTGTTTTAAAATATTGGATATTTTGATATTTGAGAGAAAAGGAGTTCTTTCGTCTCAAAATGTAACTAATATTCATTACTTAAATTAAAGCGGTTCTTTCCATCATTCATCGAAAGAAGACACTTGTTGACCGATTGAGATATCGGGAAAGGTTTTTTTTAATATTTCTTCATTCGAAGTGGATTCTTAATTGATTTCTCTATTCTTTCTAGATTCAATAAGCACAAAGAAAATAGATTTATAGGTTTCATACCTTGTATAGAACTTATGTGTGAAAGAAATATTCGATTGCATAGAGTCGATGAATGAGGTGGGTTGATTAACAATTCACAGATGAAAAATGACAAAAAAGAAGGCATTCACTCCCCTTTTATATCTTGTATCTATAGTATTTTTGCCCTGGTGGCTTTCTCTCTCATTTAATAAAAGTCTGGAATCTTGGGTTAATAATTGGTGGAATGCTGGTCAATCCGAAATTTTTTTGAATGATATTCAAGAAAAGAGTATTCTAGAAAAATTCATAGAATTAGAGGAACTCCTCGTCTTAGACGAACTGATCGAGGAATACTCGGAGACACATCTACAAAAACTTAGGATAGGAATCCAAAAAGAAGCGATCCAATTAATCAACATATACAATGAGGGTCGGATCCATACGATTTTGCACTTCTCGACAAATATAATCTGTTTTGTTATTCTAAGCGGTTATTCTATTTTGGGTAATGAAGAACTTTTTATTCTTAACTCTTGGACCCAGGAATTCCTATATAACTTAAGCGACACAGTCAAAGCTTTTTCTATTCTTTTATTAACCGATTTATGTATCGGATTCCATTCACCTCATGGTTGGGAACTAATGGTTGGCTCTGTCTACAAAGATTTTGGATTTGTTCATAATGATCAAATTATATCTGGTCTTGTTTCCACTTTTCCAGTCATTCTTGATACAATTTTTAAATATTGGATTTTCCGTTATTTAAATCGCGTATCTCCTTCACTTGTAGTTATTTATCATTCAATGAATGACTAATAAAAGATCCACTGATATTAATCTAATTCAAACAAAACTTTTGTTACTTTGTAGTTGTACATAAACAAAGCATTGCAAGTCGTACTTACGCTTTCTATTTCGACCCACCTGGGGGATTCATCCTATATTATATTCCAGTAACTAGCAGAATCGTGGATAGGGAACTATACTAGCGACTTACCCCACTTATTGTCTATTGTAGAAATTTTGGGATCAACGATTGGACCATGGAAACTAGAAATATTTTTTCTTGGATAAAGGAACAGATTACTCGATCTATTTCCGTATCTCTCATGATATATATCATAACTCGAACAGCCGTTTCAAATGCATATCCCATTTTTGCACAACAGGGTTATGAAAATCCACGCGAAGCAACCGGGCGTATTGTATGTGCCAATTGCCATTTAGCTAATAAGCCCGTAGATATTGAGGTTCCACAGGCGGTACTTCCTGATACTGTATTTGAAGCAGTTGTTCGAATTCCTTATGATATGCAACTAAAACAAGTTCTTGCTAATGGTAAAAAGGGGGGTTTGAATGTGGGTGCTGTTCTTATTTTACCAGAGGGGTTTGAATTAGCTCCCCCCAATCGTATTTCTCCTGAGATTAAAGAAAAGATAGGCAATTTGTCTTTTCAGAACTATCGCCCTAATAAAAAAAATATTCTTGTGATAGGACCTGTCCCCGGTCAGAAATATAGTGAAATAACCTTTCCTATTCTTTCCCCCGACCCCGCTACTAAGAAAGATGTTCACTTCTTAAAATATCCTATATACGTAGGCGGGAACAGGGGAAGGGGTCAGATTTATCCCGACGGGAGCAAGAGTAACAATACAGTTTATAATGCTACAGCAGCAGGTATAGTAAGCAAAATTATACGAAAAGAAAAGGGGGGATATGAAATAACCATAACAGATACGGATGGACGTCAAGTGGTTGATATTATCCCCCCAGGACCAGAACTTCTTGTTTCAGAGGGCGAATACATCAAATTGGATCAACCATTAACGAGTAACCCCAATGTGGGGGGATTTGGTCAGGGAGATGCAGAAATAGTACTTCAAGATCCATTACGTGTCCAAGGCCTTTTGTTTTTCTTGGCATCTGTTATTTTGGCACAAATCTTTTTGGTTCTTAAAAAGAAACAGTTCGAGAAGGTTCAATTGGCCGAAATGAATTTCTAAACTTACGGTTGGTTGTTTGTTTATACTTTTTTCTACGAGATGCTGGGAATTTATTGTACCGCATTGCTAGTCATAGTATGTATATTTTGAAGAATTCTATTTGACTTTCACCCTCTTTCTTTATTTTTTTAGACAAATTGGGGCGATGGGGCTATGTTACTATTGCCCTTCAATGTTCTAAAAGGGATCAATAGTTTTAGATTCTAAATAGAGTCCAATTGGATTAGATACCTTAATCGGGTAATAGAGGGGATATGCGGGAAACAAAAAATCTCTTCTAGAAGAGATTATTCGTCTTCCTAGTCTTCGACACAAGAAAGGGAATTTTCTAAACCCCTTCTTGTGTCGAAAGAGTAACGATTCTTGATCCTGTTCTTCAAAGATTCCTAGTCTTACTTTCAATTTTTCTAGATGTATCAGAACTTTTTTCAATTTCTTATGAAATAATATAAGTATTAAGAGGTGGTGGACAAATAAAAAAACAAGAGGGGGGATTAAAGAGAACTTTTTATAAAAATTTTCAATTTGGATGAGATAGTAAAATAAATAGAGTAAAGTTATATTAGTATAGAAAGTATTTGGACAATATCTAATCTACAAAAATATATTCTATCATCCAAGAAATTGAGTGATTCTTCTAACTTTGAAATGAAAGTACCGATAGATACTGTCAAGGGGTTAGTATTCTGAATCACTTAATGAAGTTCATTTTTCAAAAGCATCATCATGAAAAAGAAATGAAGTTTTTTGAAAGAGCAGAAAGGGAAATCTATTTTATCATTTAGACGAAAAAAATAGTATGATTTTTAAGAACTCAGCGGGCCCTCCCCCTTCAATCAGACAAAAAAAGAGAGGAATCCCGCCAAGTTCTTACGCTTTCATGTATACAACTTAATTCATTCAATTACTACAGGGATGAGCCCAATCCGGAATATGAACCATAAAAGAAAACACCTATTAAACCGATCACAAGAATACCAGTTACAGTACCTATTATCCAAAGAGGAATTCTTCCAGTAGTATCGGCCATTTACTCCACTTCCCTCCACATTTCATCAAGTGTTCGTGCTAGAGACATAAACAGTCATGGATAATTATGAGATGAAGATCCTTCCGAATGCGTTAAGAGAATGCCTAGAATG